GGACGAATCAAAAAAAGTTTTTCGCTCTTAATCAAAAATAAAACTTACACAAAAAATAACATTTGGATAAATAAGATTCATGGTATCCCTTTTTATATTAATTATTCAGAACTTGAACAGAAAAAGGATTTGTTTGATAAAAAATCATTATCAACTGAAATTAGTTCTCTTTTGAACTTAATCAACCAATTTTCTGGAAAAGGAAAATCAGTATCAAGTTTTAATTTTAAGGTACTTTATATATTTCTAAAACATGAACAAGTAAGAATTGCTTCAGAAGAAAAAAAAAAAAAAATGAAATTCTTATTTGACGCAATTCTTACTGATCCGAACGATAAAACTATTGTAGTAAATAGAAAAAAATCGATTGGGATAAAAGAAATCACTAAAAAAGTTCCTCGATGGTCATACAAATTAATTGACGAGTTGGAACAAATGGAAGTAGAAAAGGAAGAAAACAAAGAAAATGAAACCGCAGATCATGCAATTCGTTCAAGAAAAGCCAAACGTGTAGTGATTTTGACAAGAAAAGCCAAACGTGTAGTGATTTTGACTAAGAACTCAAAGAATGACGATACTTCTACCGATAACCACGATACTCAAAATTCTAAAAAAGGGGAGGGGGGTGAATTGACTTTTTTTCATTATTCACAACAAACAGATTTTCGCCGAGACATAATAAAAGGATCTATACGCGCTCAAAGACGTAAAGCAGTTATTTGGAAACTCTGTCAAACAAGCGTGAATTCTCCTCTTTTTTCGGACAAAATTGAGAAATACTCTTTCTTTTCTTTTTATATTTTGGAATCAATGAAATTTTTTTTTTTTTTTTTTAATTGGATGTGGAAAAACATAAAATTAAAAATTTCGGATTATGCGGAAGACAAAACAAAAGAAAGTGAGAACAAAGAGGAGGACAAAAGAAAAAAATACGAAAAAGAGGGAAACGAATACCAAAAAGAAAAAGATGAAGAAACGCGTCTAGAAATAGCAGAAGCCTGGGATAGCTTTCTATTTGTTCAAGGAATAAGAGGTGCTTTATTATTAACCCACGCGATTCTTCGAAAATATATTCTATCCCCTTCAGTGATAATAACAAAAAATATTGTTCGAATGTTATTCTTTCAATCTACCGAATGGTCGCAAGATATAAAGGATTGGAAGAGAGAATTGCATATTAAATGTACTTATGATGGCGTTCCATTATCAGAAACAGAATTTCCGAAAAACTGGCTCACAGACGGTATTCAGATAAAAATACTATTTCCTTTTCTTCTGAAACCTTGGCACAGATCGAAGTTACGACTTCCCCCAAAAGAAAAGGATCCAACTAAAACGAAAAAAAAAGCGCAAAAACCACATTTTTGCTTTTTAACCGTTTGGGGAATGGAAGTTGAATCGCCCTTTAGTTCTTATTCTCTCCGAAATAAACCTTCATTTTTTTATCCAATTTTCAAGGAACTAAAAAAAACAATTAAAAAATGGAATTGTTTTTTTTTTCTATTTCTAAAAGTTTTAAAATTCTAAATGTTTCAAAAGAAAAATGGATCATGAAAAGGATTCTATTTATAAAAGAAAAAATTCTAAATCTAAAAGAAATAAGAAAAAGATTATCAAAAATAAACCAAATTCTTTTATTTGTATTGAAAGAAATCTATGACGTGAGTGAAACTAAAAAAGATTCAATAATCAGTAATAGTAAGCGCACGAGCTACGAATCGTCCATTCCAATTCAATCTATTAATTGGAAAAATTTTTCATTGAAAGAAAAAAAAATAAAAGATATAAATGATCAAACAAAGACAATCATAAAACAAATAAAAAAAATTACAAAAAAAAAAAGGGGGGGGGGGGTTCAAACTCCAGAGATAAATATTAGTTTTAACAAAACATGTTCTGATGATAAAAGAAAAAGATTTGAATCCTCCCAACCCCAAAACATTTGGTCAATATTAATATTAAAAAGAAGAAATATTCGATCAGTTTACAAATCATATTTTTTTTTTCAATTTTTCATTGAAAGGATATCTATAAAGATCTTTCTATGTATCATTAATATTCCTATCCAATTTTTTTTTGAACCAACAAAAAAAATTATTAAAAAATACACTTACCATAATAAAGCAAATGAAAAGAGAATTGATAAAACAAATAAAAAGATAATTCATTTTATTTCGATTATAAAAAAATCAATTTCTAATATTAGTAATTCACATATTTTTTGTGACGTACCCTCTTTCTCACAAGCATACGTATTTTACAAATTCTCACAAAACCGAATTATTGACTTATATAAATATAAGTTAAGATCTGTTTTTCAATATCCTGGAACATCCCCTTTTCTTAAGAATGAAATAAAGGATTATTTTGGGAGAATACAAGGAATGTGCCAGTCCAAATTAAGACATAAGAAAACTCACAATTCTTTAATGAATCAATGGAAAAATTGGTTAAGGGGTCATTTTCAATATGATTTATCTCAGAGTAGATGGTCTATATTAGTATCACAAAAAAGGCGAAATAGAATCAATGAATGTCGTATGGCTCAAAAAAAAAAAAAAGATTTAACCAAATGTCATTTATATGAAAAAAATAGATTAATTCTTTACAAAAAACAAGAAGTAGACTTATTAACAAATCGAAAAAAAAAAATGAAAAAACAATATGCTCTTTTATCATATCAATCTCTTAATTATGCAGATAAGAAAGACTCATCTGTTTATCGATATATATCACCATTACAAGCCAATAATGACAAAACATTTTCTTATAATTACAGAACGCGTAAACGAAAAATTTTGAATATGGAAGATGATATCCCTATCAAGAATTATATAGGGGAAGATGGTATTATAGATATGGAAAAAAACCTGTATAGACAGTATTTTGATTGGAGACTTCTGAATTTTTATCTTCGAAATAAGATGGATATTGGGGCCCGGATTGATACCTATTATTATCCTATGATTCATCAAGAAATCAATCCGCCCAATCAAAAAAGTTTTTTTTTTGATTGGACGGAAATGAATGTAGAAATACTAAACCGTTCCATATCGAATCTAGAACTTTGGTTCTTCTCAAAATTTGTGAAATTTTATAAAACATATATAAGTAAATCATGGGTCATACCAATCCAATTCCTTTTTTCCAATTTGAATGTAAAAAAAAAGGATAATGAAAATAAAAATAATAATGAAAATAAAAGTATCACCAGAAAGAACAAAATAGATATTTTTAGACCACCATCAAAAAAAAATATATACAAGAACAACATAGAAGCACCAAATTTCTTACTAAGAAGGTATTTGCGTTTTCAATTGAAATGGAATAATTGTTTAGACGAAAACATAATGAAAAATATGGAACTATATTGTCTCCTGCTTAGACTGATAAATCTAAAATACATTGCTATAGCCTCGATTCAAAGAGGAGAATTAAGTCTAGATATTATGATGATTCCTAATCAAAGGAATTTACTCCTTCCACAATTGATGAAAAAAAAAGGAATATTTGTTGTCGAACCAGTTCGTCTGTCTATAAAAAACAATGGACAATTGTTAATGTATCAAATCGTCGGCGTTTCGTTGCTTCATAAAAGTAAACACCAATTGCAATTTCATCAAAAATACTCATACCCAGAAAAAAGCTATGTTGATAAGACGAATTTTGATGAACCCATTACAAGACATCAAAAGATGACTGAAAATAAAGAAAAAAATCATTATGATTTGCTTGTTCCTGAAAATATTTTATCCTTCAGACGTCGTATAGAATCGAGAATTCGAATTTGTTTCAATTCTGGGAATAGGGGTGGTATGCATCAAAATACGGCATTTTACAATGGGAATAAAGTACATAATTTCTGTCAAGTTTTTGTTAAAAGGAAATATCTTGATAGAGATAAAAAAAAACTAAATTTTTTAAAATTATTTCTTTGGCCAAATTATCGACTAGAAGATTTAGTTTGTATGAATCGATATTGGTTTGATACCAATAATGGTTGCCATTTCAGTATGGTAAGGATACATATGTATCCGCGATTGAAAACTCGTTAATCTATACTTAAATTTCTTATGTTTCTCGTAACATGTCTGGTTTGCGAAGACAAAAAAAACGCACACGAATTGTCTTACCTTCTATTCGAAGGAAAGATCCTAATTGAATGATGAATCCATTCGATCTAGAAATGAATCAAACAAAATCTTGTTAATTTTGTTATTAAAAAAATGTATTTGTATTTTGTGAATGCATAAACATTGAATTGAATTGATTAATAATAAGAAAGTCAATTTGAAAAAAAAAATGAAAAATTCTTAAGGAAATTAAGATTATTATATATAATACACTAAAATCAAAGAAAAAACATTATTAATACCGATCAAAAAAAATATTTATCTATCTATCTATTCTTCTATCTATCTATATCGATATATATATATATATAAAGGAGAGGAAAACTTTTGTTTTATGGTAAAAAATGCCTTTATACTAGTCATTTCACAAGAAAAAAAAGAAGAAAATCCGGGATCGGTTGAATTTCAAATATTAAATTTCACCAATAAGATACGAAGACTTACTTCACATTTGGAATTGCACAGAAAAGACTATTTATCTCAAAGAGGTTTACGTAAAATTCTGGGAAAACGCCAACGACTACTGTCTTATTTGTCAAAGAAAAATGGAATACGTTATAAAAAATGAATTAATCCGTTGGATATTCGAGAGTCACAAACTCGTTAATTTGAAGAATTTTTTTGAATTATTCGACTTATTATATCTTGAATTTTGATGAACTTTTTTTAAGCAATTCAATGAATCGAGGAAAAACCTATGAATGCCCCAGCTACAAGAAAAGACCTCATGATAGTCAATATTGGTCCTCAGCACCCATCAATGCATGGTGTTCTTCGACTCATTGTTACTCTAGATGGTGAAGATGTTGTTGATTGTGAACCAATATTAGGTTATTTACATAGAGGGATGGAAAAAATTGCGGAAAACCGAACAATTATACAATATCTGCCTTATGTAACACGTTGGGATTATTTAGCTACTATGTTCCCCGAAGCAATAACCGTAAATGGACCGGAACAGTTAGGAAATATTCAAGTACCCAAAAGAGCCAGCTATATCCGAGTAATTATGTTGGAGTTGAGTCGTATAGCTTCTCACCTGCTATGGCTTGGACCTTTTATGGCAGATATTGGTGCACAAACTCCTTTCTTCTATATTTTCAGAGAAAGAGAATTAATATATGATCTATTCGAAGCTGCCACCGGTATGAGAATGATGCATAATTATTTTCGTATCGGAGGAGTAGCAGCTGATCTACCCCATGGCTGGATGGATAAATGTTTTGATTTCTGCGATTATTTTTTAACAGTGATTGTTGAATATCAAAAACTTATTACACAAAATCCTATTTTTTTAGAACGCGTTGAGAGAGTAGGCATTATTGGTGGAGAAGAAGTAATAAATTGGGGTTTATCAGGACCAATGCTTCGGGCTTCCGGAATCGAATGGGATCTTCGTAAAGTTGATCATTATGAGTGTTACGACGAATTGGATTGGGAAGTTCAATGGCAAAAAGAAGGAGATTCATTAGCCCGTTATTTAGTTCGAATTGGTGAAATGACGGAATCCATAAAAATTATTCAACAGGCTCTGGAAGGAATTCCCGGCGGGCCATATGAGAATTTAGAAATACGCTGCTTTGATTTTGATAGGGAAAAGGATCCAGATTGGAATGATTTTGAATATAGATTCATTAGTAAAAAACCTTCTCCGATTTTTGAATTGCCAAAACAAGAACTTTATGTGAGAGTTGAAGCCCCAAAAGGAGAATTAGGAATTTTTCTAATAGGGGATAAGAATAGTTTTCCTTGGAGATGGAAAATTCGTCCACCAGGTTTTATCAATTTGCAAATTCTTCCTCAGTTAGTTAAAAGAATGAAATTGGCTGATATTATGACGATACTAGGTAGCATAGATATCATTATGGGAGAAGTTGATCGTTGAAATGATAATTTATACAACAGAAGTACAAGATATCAATTCTTTTTCCAGATTGGAATCTTTAAAAGAGGTCTGTGGAATTCTATGGGTACTTGTCCCTATTTTTACTCTTGTATTGGGAATCACAATAGGTGTACTAGTGATTGTATGGCTAGAAAGAGAAATATCCGCAGGGATACAACAGCGTATTGGACCTGAATACGCCGGCCCTTTGGGAGTTCTTCAAGCTATAGCCGATGGAACAAAACTACTTTTCAAAGAAAATCTTCTTCCATCTAGGGGGAATACTCGTTTATTCAGTATCGGACCATCCATATCAGTTATATCAATTCTAGTAAGCTATTCAGTAATTCCTTTTGGCTATAACTTTGTTTTAGCTGATCTTAATATTGGTGTTTTTTTATGGATTGTTATTTCGAGTATTGCTCCCGTTGGACTTCTTATGTCCGGATATGGATCAAATAATAAATATTCCTTTTTGGGTGGTCTACGAGCTGCAGCTCAATCGATTAGTTATGAAATACCATTAACTCTATGTGTGTTATCAATATCTCTACGTGCGATTCGGTGAGACAGAAACTTTTCCATGCTCCTTTTTTATTTTCTAGTTTTTATAGGAAAGAAGTAGAATAAATTGAATAGATAGCTTAATTTTTTTATTCATTATTATTATTATTCGGAGTTCGAATTGATGAACTAAATCAGATAGTTAGATGGGTGAAATAAAACTGCTTGTATTTAATTTGAATTTAATGAAATTTGCAGTCAAAATATTGAGTCTCATTTTCTATGTATTAGGAATAAAATGAAGTGGAAAAAATGGAAGGGGCTGTTTCCCCCAAGATTGGTTGCTTTAGTCATCCTGTCTTGAAGCGGGCTCAAAAGACCAACAAGATCAACCTTATTGAGTTTTCACTACCATTTGTATGAATTACCATACATGTATTACGATAAATAAAGAAAGGGGTAGGGGATTGATAAAAAATAAAAATGATTGGATGGTTAGAAACACCAAGATACACAAAGGATTCGTAATGGAGATTATGTAAATTATATTATAAGAGCATTTCTGCAGAATATAACAAGAATACTAATTGGGGCTTAAAATTGGTAGAAATAATCAGGCAGTACTCCCCACAATTCCGGTCCAGAGTATGGGCTACTATCCACCAATTAAATAAATATGACTATCAGGAACGAAATAATCCTTTAAAATTTTTTAAGTTCTCCTTTTGTACATAAAAAATAAAACAAAACTAATAAGAAAAAAAAAAATAAAGAATCAATTAATATAAATATGATTAATATAATACAATTACAATAAGCAATAAAAAAAATTAGGGATCCCTTTTTTCTTTTATCCATATTTAATGGAGATAGAATTCATATCTTAATTCATATTCTTTATTTCATATCTTAATTCATATTTATTTCTTTTTTGTAATCGAAAAGGATAGATTATTGATAAATTAAAAGAGTATTTTATTGAAGAATTAAGTTATTACTCAACAAATTCAATTTTTTAGGGGATAAGATCAATTCAGAAGTACCCTTTTTATTTTTATTCAATTTTTTTTTCTAACAGACAGAATTCAATTGGTTTAATTCGGGACCGTCCCATAAAAATGAAGCCCACCTATCTTAGGGATATATCAAGAGAAATAAACGGTGCCGTCCTTAGATTTATTTATGACCTTTGAGGAGCCGTATGAGGTGAAAATCTCATGTACGGTTCTGTAATAGCGATGTGAACAGTAATGTTATCATCGACTATGATTATCTAACAGTTTAAGTACGATTGATATAGTGGATTCGCAATCAAAATATGGTTTTTGCGGGTGGAATTTTTGGCGTCAACCTATAGGTTTTATCACTTTTCTAATTTCTTCGCTAGCGGAATGTGAAAGATTACCTTTTGATTTACCAGAAGCAGAAGAAGAATTAGTAGCCGGTTATCAAACCGAATATTCGGGTATAAGATTTGGTTTATTTTATGTTGCTTCCTATTTAAATCTATTAGTTTCTTCATTATTTGTAACAGTTCTTTACTTAGGCGGTTGGAATACCCCTACTCCGTACATATTCGTTTATGAGCTTTTTGAAATAAATAAAGCGTGTGGAGTTTTTGGAACTACAATTGGTATCTTTATTACATTAGCTAAAACTTATTTCTTCTTGTTCATTTCTATCACAACAAGATGGACTTTACCTAGGCTAAGAATGGATCAATTATTAAATCTTGGATGGAAATTTCTTTTACCTATTTCTCTCGGTAATCTATTATTAACAACATCGTCTCAACTGCTTTCACTGTAAAAAATGAATATTCTATATCTATATTGATAACTTGTCTCAAACAAGAGAAAGAAACAAAGTTAAGTTATTCATAGATATTCACGATATGTTCCTTATGGTAACTGGGTTCATGAATTATGGTCAACAAACAGTACGAGCTGCAAGGTACATTGGTCAAAGTTTTATGATTACCCTATCTCACGCAAATCGTTTCCCTGTAACTATTCAATATCCTTATGAAAAATTAATAACATCGGAACGTTTCCGCGGTCGAATCCATTTTGAATTTGATAAATGCATTGCTTGTGAAGTATGTGTTCGTGTATGTCCTATAGATCTACCTGTTGTTGATTGGAAACTAGAAACTTATATTAGAAAGAAACGATTGTTTAATTACAGTATTGATTTCGGGATCTGTATATTTTGTGGTAATTGCATTGAGTATTGTCCAACAAATTGTTTATCAATGACTGAAGAATATGAACTTTCGACTTTTAATCGTCACGAATTGAATTATAATCAAATTGCTTTGGGCCGTTTACCAATGTCAGTAATTGACGATTATACAATTCGACCAATTTTAAACTCGCCTCAATTCAAAAAATAAAAATAAAATAATCATAAAGAATTATAAAAAATTTTCAAATAAATAATCAAAAAAATAAAAAATTTATATATATATATATATTTATATATATATTAGATATATATATATATTAGATATATATATAATAGATAATTAGATATATATATAATAGATAAATTTTTTAATAGATAAATTTTTATAAATCATACGAAAAAAAAAACAAAAATATACTATTAAAATAAAAAATTTATAAAATTTATATATATATATATATATATATATATAAAGTATAGAGTATAGCTTCTAACTACTCTTTCGTATAAAGAATGAGATTCTTCCTAGAACTGTACCTATATCAACTCACACTCCTTAGGAGTTAATTCAATTAGTAATTTAGTATATAAATGTTTTTCCTGGTCGTATCAATAAGGTCATGAAATTTCGATTTATTTATTTATTATTTTCCATACAATGGATTTGCCTAAACCGATACATGATTTTCTTTTAGTCTTTCTAGGATTAGTTCTTGTATTAGGAAGTATAGGAATAGTTTTATTTACCAACCCAATTTTTTCTGCCTTTTCGTTGGGACTGGTTCTTGTTTGTATATCTTTATTCTATATTTTATCAAACTCCCATTTTGTAGCTGCGGCACAGCTACTTATTTACGTGGGAGCTATAAATGTTTTAATCATATTTGCTGTGATGTTCATGAAAGGTTCAGAATATTCCCACAATTTTTATTTTTGGACCATTGGGGACGGAGTTACTTTGATGGTTTGTATAAGTATTTTTGTTTCACTAATGACTACTATTCCAGATACATCATGGTACGGGATTATTTGGACTACAAGATCAAATCAGATTATCGAACAAGATTTGATAAGTAATAGTCAACAAATTGGAATTCATTTATCAACAGATTTTTTTCTTCCATTTGAACTCATTTCAATAATTCTTTTAGCTGCTTTGATAGGTGCAATTGTCGTGGCCCGCCAGTAATAAATCTTTAGAACTATCAACAGCAATTCAAATTCCATTTTGCTCTATCTTATCCCATCCATTCCCTTTCAATTATATGTGAAAGGGAAAAATTGTTTTTGTTTAAAAGAATTTTTTTATTCGATTTAAAATGGATTCTATTCTTTTGGTTTTCTTCGATTCTCGGATTCTCGAGTCAATCGAATCCGTTGATTGAATTGTTGTTCATATTGAAATGAATCCAAATTTTTAAGGAGTTGGTCAATGATGCTCGAACATGTACTTGTTTTGAGTGCCTATTTATTTTCTATCGGTATCTATGGATTGATCACGAGCCAAAATATGGTTAGAGCCCTTATGTGTCTTGAACTTATACTGAATGCGGTTAATATAAATTTCGTAACATTTTCTGATTTTTTTGATAGTCGTCAATTAAAAGGAAATATTTTTTCCATTTTTGTTATAGCTATTGCAGCCGCTGAAGCAGCTATTGGACCGGCTATTGTTTCATCAATTTATCGTAACCGAAAATCAACTCGTATCAATCAATCGAATTTGTTGAAAAAATAAATAAATAAAATAGTATTAATCATAAACATTATAGAATATTGAAAGTAGAATATGAATATTTATCAATTCCAATTAACATGTATGATACATGACGTATGATCGTGTTTGCGAAAACGTAAGAAATCAAAGTATCTTGGCTCTCTTTTAGGAACTTGATCCAGAAGTAGATTGATTGGAAAACGTCTGGTAAATCGTTGATTCATCTGGTGTCTAAATATATGATTAATTTTAAAATTTTACTAGATCGAAAATTTCTGATGTTCAAAAACTAATATACTCACCAATGTCACATTCAGTAAAGATTTATGATACTTGTATAGGATGTACTCAATGTGTCCGAGCTTGTCCGACAGATGTATTAGAAATGATATCTTGGGACGGATGTAAGGCTAAGCAAATTGCTTCTGCTCCAAGAACAGAAGATTGTGTCGGCTGTAAAAGATGTGAATCTGCCTGTCCGACGGATTTCTTGAGTGTTCGAGTTTATTTATGGCATGAAACAACTCGAAGCATGGGTCTAGCTTATTGATTGATACGTTTCAAAAAACCCCACACGAGTACGTTTTTTTACTGACAAAAACCCGTGTTCAAAACATAAAAATAAAAAAGCAGTTTTGAGCACGGGTTTTCTGGCCCAAGTGTATCTTTTTTTTACCACGAATTTTTTTCCTTGGTTAACAATAATTGTAGTTTTGCCAATATCCGCAGGTTCCTTAATCTTCTTATTTCCTCATAGAGGAAATAAGGTAATTCGATGGTATACTATTTGTATATGCTTAATAGATCTCCTTCTAACAACCTATGCATTCTGTTATCATTTTGAATTGGACAATCCATTAATGCAATTGACGGAGAATTATAAATGGATCAATTTTTTTGATTTTTATTGGAGATTCGGAATAGACGGACTCTCTATCGGACCAATTTTACTCACGGGATTTATTACCACTTTAGCGACTTTAGCGGCTCATCCGGTTACTCGGGAATCAAAATTATTCCATTTTATGATGTTAGCAATGTATAGCGGTCAAATCGGATCATTTTCTTCTCGAGACATTTTACTTTTTTTCATCATGTGGGAAGTAGAATTAATTCCTGTTTATCTACTTTTATCCATGTGGGGAGGGAAGAAACGTTTGTATTCAGCTACAAAGTTCATCTTGTACACTGCAGGAAGTTCCGTTTTTTTATTAACGGGAGTTCTAGGTATCGGTTTATATGGTTCCAATGAACCAGCATTAAATTTGGAAACATTAGCTAATCAATCGTATCCTTTAGCACTGGAAATAATATTCTATATTGGATTTCTTATTGCTTTTGCTGTAAAATCGCCGATTATACCCTTACATACATGGTTACCAGACACCCATGGAGAAGCACATTACAGTACTTGTATGCTTTTAGCCGGAGTTTTATTAAAAATGGGAGCGTATGGATTGGTTCGAATTAATATGGAATTATTACCCCACGCTCATTCTATATTCTCTCCCGGGTTAATGATATTAGGCGCAATTCAAATAATCTATGCTGCTTCAACATCTCTTGGTCAACGTAATTTAAAAAAAAGAATAGCTTATTCTTCTGTATCTCATATGGGTTTCATAATTATAGGAATTGGTTCGATAAGCGATACGGGACTCAATGGGGCCATTTTACAAATAATCTCGCATGGGTTTATTGGCGCTGCGCTTTTTTTCTTGGCAGGAACGGGTTATGATAGAATACGTCTTCTTTATCTCGACGAAATGGGCGGAATGGCTATCCCACTGCCAAAAATATTCACGGCGTTCAGTATCTTATCGATGGCTTCCCTTGCATTGCCGGGCATGAGCGGTTTTGTTGCAGAATTGATAGTCTTTTTTGGAATAATTACGAGTCAAAAATATCTTTTAATGACAAAAATACTAATTACTTTTGTAACGGCCATTGGAATGATATTAACTCCTATTTATTTATTATCTATGTTACGCCAGATGTTCTATGGATACACGCTTTTTAATATACCAAACTCTTATTTTTTTGATTCTGGGCCGCGAGAGTTATTTATTTCGATTTCGATCCTTATACCTGTAATAGGTATTGGTATTTATCCGGATTTTTTTTTATCATTATCAATTGACAAGGTCGAAGCTATTCTATCGAATTTTTTATAGATAGCTTTTTCATGAAATCAAAAAAAGATTTCTTGCTCTTTTTTTTTTATAGTGTCCATTCCGTTGTAAAATGAAAAAAGAAATCTTTTTTTGATTTCAATTATCTTAACTTACAAACAAATAAGGAATTGTAACCAGATATCTTTGATGTTTGGGAGAACCCCTTAGAATCCACTAATGTAATGATTCAAGGGGTTCTCGACGGTTTATGCGAAGTTTTATTATATGCTTACTCTGTTTGTATTTGTCAGACCCCTTCCTTCTTTATTCAATTCACTTAAACTCAATTTGATGTAAATGAACCATAACTATGTAATCCTATTCCTAATAGATTGATCCCAAAATAACATACCCAAATTATAAGAAAGCCCATAGAGGCTACTATTGAAGAATTTACACCTTCCAATTTTTTTCTAGTATGTAAAAAAATCGCGAATATTGTCCAAGTAATAAACGCCCAAGTTTCCTTTGGATCCCAATTCCAATAGGATCCCCATGCCTCATTAGCCCATACTGCTCCCGAAAGAATACCTATGGTTAAAAAGGTAAAACCTAGACTAATAATACGATGACTCCAACGATCCAACTGTTGAATAAATTGGGACCTGTAATAATTTCGAAAAGAAAGAAAAGAAGTGTTTCGTAAAATATTATTTCTCTTGTTCAGGTATTTGATCTCAGCAAAAGAAAATGACTCATTTAAAAAAGAAAAATTTTTGGTATTACCAAAAATCCTTATGACTTTTCGAAATGTAATGACTAAAAGAGCTACTGATAATAATGAGCCACATAAAAGAGCTGCATAGCCCAATACCATCATACTTACGTGCATCATTAACCAATGCGATTGGAGAGCGGGTACTAATATTGTGGATTGATGCATTTTGATTAAATGATCCGAAGTAGCAAAACCTTGGGTCAAAATAACACTTGGTGCGATTATTGTGCTTAAACGGTTTTTATGTTTTTTAAAAATAAAAGACGGAATCATATTAAAAATGTAAAAACTCCATGAAAGAAAGATTAATGATTCATATAAATCACTTAATGGTAAATGCCCCGAAAAAATCCAACGAGTAACTAATAATCCTGTTATACAGAAAAAAGTTAGTATCATGCCCTTTTTCAACGAATCATATAGTCCTACGATTTCATTGAGTGATAAGTTTATCAAATGAATTGTAATTACAATTGATACGACTGAAAATGATATATGAGTTAATATATGCTCTAAAGTTGAAAATATCATAAAAATAAAAAAATAAAAAAGGGTCCACTAATTATAGGAACGGAAATCGGGAATAGAATTCATTATAGGACTTACTCTTTTCGAAGATAAGATGCCATGCCGCCACTCGGACTCGAACCGAGATGCTCTAGCACTGCTTCCTAAGAGCAGCGTGTCTACCTATTTCACCATAGCGGCTTGCTCGAAATCATAATAATCTTTTTTTAGTAAATCGTCGAGATTGAAAGAGTCAATTCAAATGCAATACAATATTTGTTTAGTAAACATAAAAATTGAAACATGAAAATAATTTCATTTTTTTGAAGATTTGAATATTCTAATTCCAATAAGAATTCTTATTATCATTCGTTTTTCGTTTCGAGTGTAAGTTTAAGTTAAGTTAACAATGAGAGTGGGCTTTTTCATAGTTTATCCTCTCTCAAAATAGCACCGCTGTAAATCGCGATCTAGATAGTTCTGACTTCAATCTCTGAAACACAAAATTTTCTTTTTCATTTATGTTTTTGTTTTTAATCATTTTTTTTTAATAAAAAAAAAATGATTTTTGAAAGAAAAATAGAAAAAATGATTTTTGAAAGAAAAATAGTATTTTTATGAATCACAAATTTAGTTAGCACTATATTCCAAGAATTTATATAAATAAACATTTGGATAGCTTTTTGTATTAATCATTATAATTTTTGTTGTGTCGAAAAGTTAATATTTCGAAAACCAATTAAAAAAAAATTATTAAGATATCAAGATATAAATTTTATTTCGATCGTAATTGTACCCTAGGGTTAAACCAATAAAAGAAAGGGGTGACTTTTCAATTGGGTTAAAAAGGAGGGAAATATATATATATATATTGCTAGTTAATATGATTAGTGATAGTAATTTAGAGAATATAATACAGTACTTCAAAAATTTACAAAAACAAGTTTGAAATCAATTAGTTCCAATGCCCAAAAATGTCCCATTTCATTGGTGACTTTTCAATTGGGTTAAAAAGGAGGGAAATATATATATATATATTGCTAGTTAATATGATTAGTGATAGTAATTTAGAGAATATAATACAGTACTTCAAAAATTTACAAAAACAAGTTTGAAATCAATTAGTTCCAATGCCCAAAAATGTCCCATTTCATTTATTTTTTTATTGATTATTCGACCGATGGGGAAAATGAAACTCTTCATTCCAAAAATGATAAAACATACTTCAAAAAGTTGAAATGTTGTTAGGTTTATTCTTTTTTTGTTGTTTCAAAAATCACTAACATTCTTTCTATATATAATATCATTCTTTTCTATATATCTAATATATAGCTATCAATTATAAATCTATAACTATAGAAAAAAGAAATCTATAGCTATAGAAAAAAAAAATAGAAAAAATTATATATATATATAGAAAAACGAAATAAAATTGAATAAAATTGAAAAAGAATAAACGAAATTGGCCTATTTTTATTCTTCGAGCCCGGCTAATTTCAGAGATTACTCCAATATTTGTATTTGTTGCACAAAAAAGCTTTTTGAGTTCCCCGTAGAAAGAGATGTGGCTAACGAAAAAGATTTCAATGTTCTCCAATATCCATTTTTTTTCCAAATATTTTTACGAATACGTTTTTTTGATATAGAAATACGTTTTTTTGGAACTGCCATTTAAAAAATTATACTAGTTTATTCATTACTATAGTTCATGTGAAAGACATCTATTGTTAAAAATGAATTGTTCTTTAATTATACCTAGACCAATATCTATCCATTTTTTTCTATGTTACATTCCCTTCATAAAAAAATATGTATATGTAAAAATCACATATTCTTTTTTGTTTTTTGTTCCTAAGTACTATTTTATGTAATCCTTACAAAAAAAATAAGACTGTCTGTCTGGTTATATCTCTGTCTATTTTCGTCGTACTCCATTTATACATCGAAAAAAATAGTTTAAGAAACTAACCCGTAATCCTGCTTAAAAACGAATTGATCAAGCTCGAAAAAAGAGTGTGCCCAATTTCCTTTTGAAAATTTAATTAGACTGGTCGTTAATCTATTAAAAGATACATGATTTTAAAAAATCATGTATCTTACTTTTTTCTGTTATGTAAAGTAAATTCTTTAATATCATAATATTTTTTACAAATTTTTTAATATCATAATATTTTTTACAAATTTAGATGTCTTTTATTGTAACGGGAAATAATCAATTAGTTCCAAAATGAATTACAATTTTTCGGAATAAAAAAAACTCCAATTTTTTTTTATTTTATTGAGGAATTCATATCAAAAGAAACTAATTTTTTTGGTGTAATTTTTTCTATTCACTCTAACCCAATGAATTATAAATATTACTTTTTATTAATATTACTTAAAATTACTATCACTTTTTATTACTTAATATTACTATTACTAACTTTACTAACTAAAAACTAACTTTACTAACTAAAAAATGAAAAAATAAAGTTCCTTTTTTTACTAAGAATTAGGTCATATCATTTGATTCATTTTCACTTCGTGCTTTGCAATATTGTATTGAAGTTATTGTACAAAGATTCAAAAAAAATTAAGAATAGAAAATTCTGTTTAAGTTTTGCATATGTTAATTTTTCTTTTATTAACTGAACCTTTCAAACGAACTAAAATCGGCGAATAAGAAACAAAACTCATTAACATTAAGATGAAAAAGATTTTTTGTATTTTTTTGTATGGAATATAGATATCAATATTCGTGGATTATACCTTTCATTCCACTTTTAGTTCCTATGTTAATAGGAATGGGACTTCTCCTTTTTCCGACGGCAACAAAAAATCTTCGCCGTGTTTGGGCTTTTCCTAGTGTTTTATTGTTAAGTATAGTTATGATTTTTTCGATCGATTTGTCTATTCATCAAAAAAATACCAGTTGTATTTATCAATATGTATGGTCTTGGACTATCAATAATGATCTTTCTTTAGAGTTTGGTCACTTGATTGATTCACTTACTTCTATTATGTCAATATTAATCACTACTGTTGGAATTTTGGTTCTTTTTTATAGTGACAATTATATGTCTCATGATCAAGGATATTGGAGATTTTTTGCTTATATGAGTTTTTTTAATACTTCAATGTTGGGATTAGTTACTAGTTCGAATTTGATACAAATTTTTATTTTTTGGGAATTGGTTGGCATGTGTTCCTATTTTTTAATAGGTTTTTGGTTCACACGTCCTATCGCTGCAAATGCTTGTCAAAAAACATTTATAACTAATCGTGTAGGAGATTTTGGTTTATTATTAGGAATTTTAGGTCTTTACTGGATAACGGGTAGTTTGGAATTTCGGGATTTGTTTGAAATATTCAAAAACTTTATTTCTAATAATATTTATAATAATGAGGTAAATTTTTTATTTATTACTTTGTGTGCCTTCTTATTATTTGCCGGTTCAGTTGCTAAATCTGCCCAATTTCCCCTTCATGTGTGGTTACCAGATGCTATGGAAGGGCCTACCCCTATTTCGGCTCTTATACATGCTGCTACTATGGTAGCGGCGGGAATTTTTCTTGTAGCCCGGTTTCTTCCTCTTTTCATAGTTCTACCTTATATAATGAATGGAATAGCTTTGATAGGAATAATAACGGTAGTATTGGGGGCTACTTTAGCTCTTGCTCAAACGGATATTAAGA